CATTTTGTTGACGTAGTTTGATTATTCTTATATATTTCAGTATATTACTGAGGTTATTAGAATATAAAAAATAAATAATTTATATATATTATATAAATTATAGAGACTTTGGTTTAATGGTAAAACATGTGACTTTTAATCATTATAATATGGGTTCGAATCCCATAGGTCTTATGAATTATATGCCATATATTAATTGATATAATAATAAATATTCTGTGCCCGCGGAATAAATATAATAATTTTATTAAATGACTATAAGTTAATGGTAGACTGCTTATTTACCATATAAGATGTGCTGATTCGAATTCAGCTAGTCGTATAAAATATAAATAATTATTATAATGGCTATAAGTTAACGGTAGACTGTTTACCTTCCAAGTAAAGTGTGTCGATTCGAATTCGACTAGCCGTATAAAAATACGTAGGGGTTAGTAACTTAATTGGTAAAGGATTTTCTTGTCGAGAAAATAAATGTCGGATCGAGGCCGGCCTAACCCGTATAAAAATTATATAAAAAAGAAAAGAAAAGAAAAAAAAAATATAAAGGAAAAGTTGCTATTGGTAGGGTAAGATATTTGCTAAATATTGTGTTTTAACACATAGATGTTCGATTCATCTCTTTTCCGAAGAGCATAGTTTAATAGGCAAAACTGTAAGCTTCAACCTTATATTTCTTAGTTCAAATCTAAGTGCTCTTGATTATATAGTATTGGTTCTTTAACTTAACAGGTAAAGTGTATTCTTGATAAGGATATGTTCAGTGTTCGAGTCACTGAAGAATCAAAAAAAAGAGAGTTGGCTGAGTGGTTTAAGGCGGTTAGCTTGAGTCTAGCTAAAGATAAATACTTTCATATGTTCAAATCATATACTCTCTGATATTGAAAAAATAAAATAAATTAAAGTAAAATAAAGTATAGCAAATTATTTAACTAAATTTAACTAAAAAAAAAAACAGGTTAGTGTCCGGTGGTTGGTCGCTTCATTTGGGTTGGAGATTGTTTATGTTCGAATCATAATAACCTGAAAAAGTATTGTATCTTACAATATAGATAATATGAATCAAATATATCTTGATAAATCAAGATAAGTATAAAAAGAAATTATTATGGATGGTTCGCTATATATTTCACGACTATATCTAGTTACATGAATTTAGATATCAAAGAGAAATCTTATAGTGAGACAAAGTGAATTGAAATATCTTAGTAGCTTTAGGAAAAGAAATCAAACGAGATTATTATTCGGTGTCTTCTGAATAGTAAGAGTCTGTTAGTTTATATACTAACATAAGGTACAAATATTTAAATATTTTGTTATAATTTTTTATAACATTATAAATTTTAATTTTTTTATGTGTTATATAATGATTTAAAATGTGTTTTTAATGATTTAAAATGTGTTATTTAATCAAGACATTTAAATTTGTTATAAAATGAAAAAAAAAATGTTTATATTAATCATATAGACATTTAATAGTTTAAATTGTTATTTAATATAAATAAAAAAATCAACATAATTTTTAATGTGTAATCATAATATTTTAAATATGTACTAAATGTATAAGTAAAAAAAAAAAAGTAAAACGGAAAAAAATCTGTTTGAATATAGGGGAACCTTCCTCTAAGACTAAAAAGAATATATAAGCGATAGTGAAGAAGTACCTTGAGGGAAAAAACAGAAATAGTAATTTTATAAGCAGCTCGAGTGAAATTTTAAATAAAAAATAAGAGCGTACCTTTTGCATAATGGGTCAGCAAGTTAATTTTAGATGCAAGAAATGAACCGACATATTTATATAATATGAATATAGATGAAACAAAGTCTATAAAAGTAGTAATTTTACTTAGATAAACCAATTATGAAAAAATGAATAAGTATCTAGAATTAGACCCGAAGGCTAGTGATCTTACCATGGTCAGGGTTTTAATAGCCCGAACGGGTTATCGTTGTAAAGATATCCGATGAACTGTGGTAAGTTAGTGAAAGACAAAACTGACTAGTATAGCTGGTTTTCCGCGAAACCTATGTAAGTAGGTAATTTAAATAACATCTTAGCAGGTACAGAACTGTGATCTCGGACAATACCATTGGTATTTGTTAACATCGGGGGGTTGTAGTGACTTTACCGGAGAGTATTTGCACTCGGAAGGGCAAAGATGAATGTTAAATAATCGGACATAGTGCGATAAGGTTGTATGTCTAAAGGGAAACAGCCCAGAACAAGAGTTAAGGTTCCAAAATTATTGTTAAGTGAAATAAAGGATGTTTACTTTTAAAACAATCAGGAAATAGGCTTAGAAGCTGCCATTTTTTGAAGACCTCGTAACAGAGCACTGATTAAATTTTTAGGAGTAAACCCCGAAAATTTAACGGATCTAAAATAATATACCGAAACCTTGTACACATATTATATGTGGGGTAGCGGAACATTGGATAGAAAATTTATTTTATTTTTCTAAGAAAAATAAATGATGTACTAAGAGTAAATGTATATTTTAATATATATTCTATATTATAAATATATATAAAACCTAGTAGGGAGCCTAGGTGGTGAAAGCCATAATTCCTAGTGACTACCTGAACGTGTAGATGTATTTTATTTAAATATAAATAAGAGAGTTTTTCTTAGACCACATATAAATTCCAAGAGAGAATGCTGACATGAGTAACGAAAAAGGCCTTTTTAAGGCCTCGCCTAAAGCTTATGGCTTATATATACAATCGGTGTCTAAAAATATATATCAAAAGATAATTTTGATGATATGTGTGATAAATTTTTATTAGTTATTTTAAATTATATAAAATAATAATATATTTAAAATTATATAAAATAAGATAGATTAAAATTATCTCTAAATTTTTTTTTTAATGAAAAAAGAAAAAAAAAATAGAATAAATATCTTAAATTATGTAAAGATATTTTATCTTAGATAAAATATCAATAGATTAAATTAAAAAACCTTTATATAGTAGTAAAGGTTCTGGAAAAATAATTTTTATCTATAAAATATATAAAAATTTATTCATCATACCGTACCTAGAGTCTAACCCCAGTAAGCAAGTAGAGAATACAAAGGCGTTTGAGTGAACAATCATTAAGGAACTCGGCAAATTGACTCTGTACCTTCGGAATAAGGAGGGCCATTATTATAAGTTTAACATAAAAATAAAAATAAATTAAAACTTATAATAAGAGGAATCATGAAATAATGTTGTACGACTGTTTAATAAAAACACAGCACTCTGCAAAGATAAAATATCAAAGTATTGAGTGTGATGTCTGCCCAATGTCGGCTGGGTAACGGATTTTCCTTGGTTATTAACTAAGGTTTTGAAGGACACCCCGATTAATGGCGGCCTTACCTATGAGGGTCCTAAGGTAGCTAAATACCTTGGCCGTTAAATGCGGTCCTGCATGAATGATTTAACGATACAACAGTTGTCTCGATGATTGTCTCAGTGAAATTGGAATAGCAGTGCAGATACTGTTTACCTCTAGATAGACGAGAAGACCCTATGCAGCTTTACTGTTACTAATTACAAGAGTGTCCATTTCGTAGGATGATTTATAGTGTATAAGGTAGTTGTAAGATAATAATGAAACACCTTTATTCGTATCCTACTCTTACTCTTGATGATTGGGAGGCAGTTTATGCGGGGCACAGATCCCACAAAAAGTACCTGGGTATATCCAAAGTTCATATTGTAAATTTGTATATTTATATACAAATATTTTAATTTGTTATAATTATATTTATAATTATACAGTTATTATACGATTAAATTCTACATTTATTTTTATTTTAAGTAAGATTTTAACTATATGGTGAATAGATGTATTTAAAACTTTAATATTTAAAAGTTTTTTGTCATATTATTATAGTATTTGTCTATAAAAATATGATATTTATTTATACTTTAAAAGTTTAATGGCTTAATCTTGCTTTACTGTTTGACCTACAAGTCTATCAGTCGCGTAAGCGGGGCATATGATCACAAGATGCATTAAGGAAAGGTCTTGGATTATAGAAAAAGTTACGCTAGGGATTTAGAACTGTGAGTCCTCCAATATTATAAAATATTGGTAATATATTGGGTAAATTTCAAAGACAACTTATACTATTTAAGTGTATTTGAAGCGAAACTTATTTTAAGCATATATTTATCTTTATGATAAATTAAAATAAGGACGTTCAACGACTAAAAGGTGAGTATAGCTAACAATAATCCTTTTTTTAACGCCCAACATCTTTATTAACTAAAATTATCCCGCGACGCACCGCGTCGTGGGATTTCTCGGTATATATATATATTTATATATTTATATCTTGATATTTGTATAAAAATTATTATAATAATAATGTTATAGACTTGGTTTACAAGCTTAGTATTATATAATTAATAAATTAATTAATTATATTAATATATAAAATATTATAAAATATGTTAAATATTATAAAATCGAAATTAAATTCTACATTTAAGAAAAAACCATCTGATAGTATAAATGTAACTATTCATAGTAAAGGTTTAGTTCCTGCAGTAAGAAATTGAAAAAGTAGTGTATATGCTTATAATAAAAATGCTATAAGTTTAATACCTATAAAAAGTAGATTTGTAATGAAATTGATTAAAGGATATTTTAATTCATATCATTTAGAACTAGAATCTTTATTAAGAAAAGAAAGATTACGTCGTAAATACAGAAAAATATCAACTAATAAAATATTCATTGGTGATGGTGAATTTAAACATACTAATGATAAAGTAAATATAACATTATATGTATATAATAAACAAAAACTTAATTATTTATTAAAATTAAAAAAAAGATATACAAAATTATTTTCAAAAGCTAGATTTACAAGAAAATTAAAATTAATAAGTAATGTAGGTCTAAGTATATTAAATCAACAAAAAGAAAAAAGTACAATATTAGCAAAAGTTTTACCACAATATAATTCAAAAGTAAATACAGTACAAAATATATTCTATAATAGATTTATGAAAAAAAGTTTAAAAAGATTAAGATATTATATGTTATATAAACAAATACTTTATATAAATAAAGCTAAATTTGAAAATTCATATTTACAAGGTTTAATAAATTTAATAAAAAAATTTACAATAAAAATGTTGAGTTTTATATAATAAATTTAAAGTATTTTTACTATGATAGTAAAATATACACACAACCATTAGAATTAAAATTAAAGAAAAAAAGAAATGTATTAAAATATCTAAAAGTATTAATAAGAAAAGCAAAAATAAAAAATATAAAATTAGTAAAAAATACTAAAAATTTCTTTACATTAAATAATTTTGATGATAATAAATTTATATTAAAAAATTTTATCATTGGTAATAAATTAGAAACTAATAATTTAAATAAGCAAGATACAACAGAAACAAAATACCTGAAAAAAATTATATTAAATGATATAAAATATAAAAGAGTATCAGGTGTTAGATTAGAAGCAGCAGGAAGATTAACTAGACGTTTTTCAGCTTCAAGATCTCAACGTAGAACTAAATATAAAGGAAATTTAGAAAATGCTTATTCTTCAATTAAAGGTTATCCAATACCAGTTTTAAGAGGAAATTTTAAAGCTAATTTACAACAAACTGTTATAAACTCTAGTTCACGTGTTGGAGCTTTTGGAGTTAAAGGTTGAGTAAGTGGTACTTAATATAAAATTTTATTTATAATTAATTTCAATTATCCCTTTCTTAAATTAGTTAATAAAGATGATGAAATAGTCTGAACCGTTTTGAGAAAAATGGAAATAAAAGTATAATAAGTACGTATGTACGTACTTATTCAGTTTTTTACTGAATCTTTTATGATAACATAAATTGAACAGGCTAATTTGCGCAAGAGAGTACAAATTGAGTGCGCGGTTTGGCACCTCGATGTCGGCTTAGCTCATCCTCATGCATGTAGAAATCATGAAGGGTTCGACTGTTCGTCGATTAAAGAGCTACATGAGCTGGGTTTAATACGTCGTGAGACAGTATGGTTTCTATCTTCTAGAGGAACTTAAAGTAGATTAAAGATAGCCCCTTCGTACGAAAGGAGTTGGGTATATTGATCCCTGGTTTACCTGTTGTTTATGGTATATTTTTAATATATATCGAGTACTTATACTAAAGTATTTTGATCCCATAGGCATGGCAGGAAGGCTACATCAGTTAAAGATAAGTGTTGAAAGCATCTAAACGCGAAGCAAACTTTATGATACTTTTATAACGTAGTAGAACACTACGAGTAAAATAAATTTATATTTATATATATTTATTAATAGGCTTTAGTTGTAAGAATGTAAACATTTTTAGATATAAAGTACTAATAATTTTTAAATACTAGATCTTATTCATATTTTTTAATTAAATTAGGCCTTTTTAGCATAAAAGAAATGCAACCGTTTTGTAATCGGTAGAAGTGAGTGCGATACTTGCATAAGGCTATTGTAAAATAATAATTTATTCTTATATAAAGACCCAATGGTCAAGACTGGTTAAGACATAACATTTTCACTGTTAGTGCGGGAGTTCAAATCTCCCTTGGGTTGTAAAAAAAAAATAAAAAAGAGATTAGCTCAGTTGGTAGAGCTGTCGCTTTACACGCGAAAGGTCAGGTGTTCAAATCACCTATCTCTTAATGCGGGTTAATGTAATAGTAACATATATGGCTCATGCCCATAAGATTTAGGTGCAACCCCTAAGTCCGCAACCAAAGACTATAGCTTAATCGGTAAAGCGAACCACTCATGATGGTTTGAGTAAATGTTCAAGTCATTTTAGTCTTATATAATCCGAGTGCTGGAATTGGTAGACAGTCTTAATTTAAGCTTAAGTGGCGCAAGCCGTAAACGTTCGACTCGTTTCTCGGGTATTGATAGGGGTTATAGTTTAACTGGTAAAACTACGATTTTGCATATCGTTATTTCAGGATCGAGTCCTGATAACTCCAATTATACTAATATATATATGTTAATTTATAAAGATTATTTCTATATTTAAATTTATATTATATAAAATATAATATAAATTATAATAATATAAGCTTGAGAAGCTCAATTGGTAGAGCGAATCACTGAAGCTGATTAGGTTGTAAGTTCAAGTCTTATCTCGAGCAAATTATGGTAACATGGGTATGCTGAAATTGGTAACCAGGTTCCGCTTAGGACGGAATAGTTTTTTACTTTACAAGTTCAAGTCTTGTTACCCATATCTATATAAATTTATGTTGTCGACTAATCGGTAAGTCATAAATTTTTGGTATTTACTATTGGGTGTTCGAGTCGCCCCAACATAAAACAAATAATAATATATATTATATATTATTTGCCAGGATAGTTCAATCGGTAGAACAATAATTTCATGAATTAAGAATGAGAATTCGAATTTCTCTCTTGGCTATAAAGGTGGGTATAGTTCAATGGTAGAACAGCTGTATGTGGAATAGTATATCCTAGTTCGATTCTAGGTACCCTCCCTAATGATTATTTAATAAATATATTATACAAATATATTTAAGTAAAAATACTTTAAAAATATAATTATAAATTTATAATTCTTTTAAGAGTTTAAGTAGAAGGTTCTACGTTTTGATTGTAAATCGAAAAAAAAAAAAAAGGGATTTACTTAATAATTAGTATAATAGATTTGCTTTATGCAAATATAATAAGTCTATTTGCTAATAAGTCTCTTTCCTTATGGCAATATTATTATATATATTACTCATATAAAAAAAAAATTAACATAGTTATGTTTATTATTAACATTAATTAATGTTAAGATTTACATTTAACTGTATGTTGTTAATATATGCATATATTGTATATAGGATAAAAAAAAAAAAATAAGTTTTACAAGTTAAAATTTTTAATTAAACAAAATGTTATTAACAGATTCCCACAGTATAAATAATAGTCAAAATTCATATTTTTCTACTTTAAATACACAGATGTCACAAGAATTGGTTAATGAAGATAAAAATGTTTCAATATTAACATTGAAACAACCTAGTGAATGACAAGAAAGATGATTTTTATCATCAAATGCTAAAGATATAGGTACACTATATTTAATGTTTGCATTATTTTCAGGTTTAGTAGGAACAGCCTTTTCTGTATTAATAAGATTAGAGTTGTCAGGACCAGGAGTTCAGTATATTTCTGATAATCAATTATATAATAGTATAATAACAGCACACGCTATATTAATGATATTCTTTATGGTAATGCCAGCATTGATCGGTGGTTTTGGTAATTTCTTATTACCTTTATTAGTAGGAGGTCCTGATATGGCATTCCCAAGATTAAATAATATTAGTTTCTGATTATTAGTACCTAGTTTATTATTATTTATATTCTCAGCTACAATAGAAAATGGTGCAGGTACAGGTTGAACATTATATCCACCATTATCTGGTATACAATCTCATAGTGGACCAAGTGTAGATTTAGCTATATTTGGATTACATTTAAGTGGTATTAGTAGTATGTTAGGTGCTATGAATTTTATAACAACTATATTAAATATGAGAAGTCCAGGTATACGTATGCACAAATTAGCTTTATTTGGATGATCTGTTATTATTACAGCTGTATTATTATTATTAACATTACCTGTATTAGCAGGTGGTATAACTATGGTATTAACAGATAGAAATTTTAATACATCATTCTTTGAAGTAGCTGGTGGAGGTGATCCTATATTATTCCAACATTTATTCTGATTCTTCGGACATCCTGAGGTTTATATTTTAATTTTACCAGGGTTCGGTATAATTAGTACAGTTATAGCTGTATCTTCAGGAAAAAGTGTATTTGGTTATTTAGGTATGGTTTACGCCATGTTATCTATTGGTGTGTTAGGTTTCATAGTTTGAAGTCATCACATGTATACAGTTGGTTTAGATGTTGATACAAGAGCTTACTTTACTGCAGCTACTTTAATTATTGGAGTACCTACTGGTATTAAAATATTTAGTTGATTAGCTACATGTTATGGAGGATCTGTACATGTAACACCACCTATGTTATTTGCTTTTGGATTCATTATGTTATTTACAATCGGTGGTTTAAGTGGAATTGTTTTAGCTAATGCTTCACTTGATGTTGCTTTCCATGATACTTACTATGTTGTTGCTCACTTCCATTATGTATTATCTATGGGTGCTATATTTGCCTTATTTAGTGGTTGATACTACTGAATACCTAAAATATTAGGTTTATCTTATGACCATTTTGCAGCTAAAGTTCATTTCTGAATTTTATTTATAGGTGTTAATTTAACATTCTTCCCACAACATTTCTTAGGTTTACAAGGAATGCCTAGAAGAATTAGTGATTACCCTGATGCATTCTATGGTTGAAACTTAATTAGTAGTATAGGTTCTATAGTTAGTGTTGTAGCTACATGATATTTCTTAACTATTATTTACAAACAATTAACTGAAGGTAAAGCTGTATCAAGATATCCTTGATTAACTCCACAATTATTTAGTGATACATTCCAGGTATACTTTGCTAGAAATAATAGTTCTTTAGAATGATGTTTAACTAGTCCACCTAAACCTCATTCTTTTGCTAGTTTACCTTTACAATCTTAATTATTAAAGGATTAAATTACATTTATAATTTTATTATATTATAATACATTAATTCTATGTTTATAATTTAAAAATTATATATTCATACTTTATAGGTATGATATATCTTTTTATATATAAAATTATATATATACCTTATATATTTATATGGTATATAAAATATAATATTATATAATATCGTATATTATATAACTTAACTTAAATTATACAATACTATATAATCTTATAACCATAAGATTATATTTATTTTTAAATTTTTTATATATATATCTTACAATATAGGATACAATACTTAAAAAATAATACCTAAAATAAAGATTTAACTAATATTTTTATAGTAATCCTATAATGTATATAATATTATAATTATATTTATGCTATATATTATGTATATATATAGTGTAAATTAAATACTGATTTTTATTTCTTTTTTTATAAGTATATATTTATATAAACATATTTAAATATTGTATATGTTACAAGCGGCAAAAATTTTAGGTACAGGAATTGCTACAACAGGTTTAATTGGAGCAGGAGTAGGTATAGGTATTGTATTTGGAGCACTTATTTTAGGTGTAGCTAGAAATCCTTCATTAAAAGGACAATTATTTTCATATGCTATTTTAGGATTTGCTTTTGCTGAAGCTACAGGATTATTTGCTTTAATGATGGCTTTCTTATTATTATATGTAGCATAATAATTAGTATAATTCTAATTATTATATAATATATATATATATATAACTTATAATATACTTACTATAAAGTGTAATTATGAACATATATAGTTATAAATATATTTAATATAGTTAAAATGTTAATTAATTAACATTTTTTATAATGTGTAATAACATTCTAATTATTATATAGAATAATTTTTTATAATATAAGTTTTTTAGATATAAATCATATAATTTTAATTAAATATGTTTTCACATTATAAATAAGAATAAAAGTAAATAAATAATTTTTTTAGCTATTTTATAGTAATTTTTTTTAATGACAACAACAACTTTTTTTTTTTTAATTCCGGTATTAGGTATAATATTGTTATTAATTAATTTAATATTATCACCACATAATTCATACCAAGAAAAAGATAGTGCTTTTGAATGTGGTTTTCATTCATTTTTAGGTCAAAATAGAACACAATTTAGTATATCTTTTTTTATATTTGCTTTATTGTTTTTATTATTTGATTTAGAAATATTATTAGTTTATCCTTATGCAGTAAGTGCGTATACTAATGGTATATATGGTTTATTAATAATGTTAATATTTTTTTTAGTTTTAACTTTAGGGTTTGCTTTTGAACTAGGTAAAAATGCATTAAAAATAGAAAGTAGACAAGTTTCTAATTTTGATAATAAACATTGAAAAGGATATTCATTAATATATAAATAATATTTTTATATTATATTTTAATTATATTTTAAATTTTTATTTTAATTTTGTTTCTTACAAAATAGAATTAAGAATTATATATTAATTATATATTAATTTTTAATTTTGTATCTTACAATATAGATAATTAGAATTCTATATTAATAATATTTTAATTAATTAATTAATATTATTTTGTTTCTTACAAATATAGAATAAATAAACTGTTTTATTTTTCTTTTCTTTTTTTTTCACCTATAGAAAAAGAAAAATAAAATTATATTTATTTTAGGAGTTTGAGTAGAAGGTTCTGCGTTTCGATTGCAAATCGAAATAAAGGGATTCGAGTTCCCCGAACTCTTCAAAAAAAAAAATAAATAATCTTATAAATCACGAGTATCTTAATAAGTTTATTATAAGTGATATAAGACATTTATCTATGTATGATGCTATACGTCTTAGAGAAGAAAGAATTATAATTTATGTATATATTATAACTAAACTTAGTGCATTTTAATTCTTCTTAACAAAAATAAGAATAATTAGAAGTTTTTATAGTGTCTCTAGTGATATAAAGAGTAATACCAGTAAGTATGTTTCAAGTAGTAGTGGTACTGAATATAGTGTTAGTATAGATAGTAAGGAAGAATTAGAAAGAGGAACTCCTTATTTTATATATGGATCTCCATCTATAGAGACAGTTATTAATAAAGTAGTAAGTCTGGCTAATTAAGAAGGTTCATTACATGAAGTTAAAGAAGGTATAATTAGATATCTAAATAAAATAATTTCCTAACTTGGAAAACATAATTTTGAGGCAGATTTTACTTAAGTTGTCGAGCTAGTAATTTATGGGTACTAAATAATGAAGATTTAGTTCCTAGGTGATAAATTTATATTGTATGTTGATAGTGTAGATCGGGAACTAAATCATATAGTATCTTATTATGAATTAGGAATGAAATATAAATTTATACCAAACAGGTTTATATTATTGTATAATAACATATCCAAATGGTGATACTTAAAAATTAAACAGAGAAATAGAAGTAACTAATTTAATACAAAACATAGATTAGATATATTAAAAGAAAGAATTAGTGAATATGATTATAATTATGATTTTAGTACACCAAAAATAAATGAAAGTGTAAGAAATATTATTAGATCTAATATAAATAATAAAAAAAAATAATAATAATAATATATAACTGATTAATAGGCTAAAAAACAAATATACAATAATAATTATAAATATAGAAAAATATTTAGAAATAAGTGCGAGTAAACTAAAAAAAAATACAAAAAATTAAAATTTATTTAGCAATTCAAAAAAAAATATATAAATATACAAAATATGTTTATATAAATTTAAATAAGAAAAACCTAAATTTTAAACAAACAATTATAACATATGTTTTTAAATAAAATAACTAGTCAATTAGTATTAGATGCTCCAACGCCTTGAGGTTTATTTTTCCAAGATAGTGCATCACCTCAAATGGAAGGTATAGAAGAATTACATAATAATATTATGTTCTATTTAGTTTTAATATTATTTTCTGTTACATGAGTATTTATAAATATTGTAAGAAATTTTTTACATAGACAAAACCCTATAGCACAAAAATATATGAACCATGGTACTTTAATAGAGTTAATTTGAACAATAACTCCAGCTTTTATATTAATATTAATTGCATTCCCTTCTTTTAAATTATTATATTTAATGGATGAAGTAATGGATCCTTCTTTAGTTATTTATGCTGAAGGTCATCAATGATATTGAAGTTACCAATATCCAGATTTTACTAATGCAGATGATGAGTTTATAGAATTTGATTCATATATAGTACCTGAAAGTGATTTAGAAGAAGGTCAATTTAGAATGTTAGAAGTAGATAATAGAGTTATAATACCTGAATTAACACACACAAGATTTGTTATATCTGCAGCTGATGTTATACATTCTTATGCTTGTCCATCTTTAGGTATTAAAGCTGATGCATACCCAGGTAGATTAAATCAAGCTTCTGTATATATAAATCGTAAAGGAACATTCTTTGGACAATGTTCAGAAATTTGTGGAATATTACACAGTTCTATGCCTATAGCAATACAATCTGTATCTATTAAAGATTTCTTATTATGATTAAGAGATCAAATGGATGGATAATCCAAAAAATAAATTAACTACTCTATATATATATGTATATAGATAATATTTAATAATTTATGAATTTCTAAATTATAATTAGACTCGTAAATTATTATAATTATAATAATTTAAAATATAAATATAAAACATAGTTATAGTAGACTATAACAAATTATGTTTTGTTAAGAGTATAAGGTAATATATTTGTATTAAAAATATAAATAAAGGGGGGGTTCGAAACCCCTTAACTCTAAATTAAAAATAAATATTATGTTAAATAATCCTTTATTTATCCAATATTTATTATTTTATACTGCGAAAAATATCGCAATAAACAATATAATAAAAATTACATTAGTAATGAAACTAAAACTATAATAACTGACTTATAGAAAAAATAAATAATGATACATAAATTGTAAAAAAAAATATATAAAAAAAATAATTTGTATAAATACACATAAGTGTATTTATTTATACGTAAGTATATAAAAATAAATAATATGTAAATATAAAAAAAAAAAAAAAAAAAAAAAAAAGATGAGAATATTAAAAAGTAATCCTTTATTAAGAATATTAAATTCATATTTAATAGATGCACCTACACCAGCTAACATAAGTTATTTATGAAATTTTGGTTCATTATTAGGTTTATGTTTAGGTATACAAATAGTAACAGGTGTTACATTAGCTATGCATTATACACCTAGTGTATTAGAAGCTTTTAACTCTGTAGAACATATAATGAGAGATGTTAATAACGGTTGATTAGTACGTTATTTACACGCTAATACAGCTTCAGCATTTTTCTTTTTATTATATCTACATATAGGTAGAGGTTTATACTATGGATCATACAAATCACCTAGAACATTAACATGAATTATAGGTACTATAATTGTAATATTAATGATGGCTACAGCTTTCTTGGGTTATGTATTACCATATGGTCAAATGAGTTTATGAGGTGCTACAGTTATTACAAATTTAATGAGTGCTATACCTTGAATAGGTCAAGATATTGTTGAGTTCATTTGAGGAGGTTTCTCAGTTAATAACGCAACATTAAATAGATTCTTTGCATTACATTTCTTATTACCTTTTGTATTAGCTGCATTAGTATTAATGCACTTAATAGCATATCATGATGTAGTAGGTTCAGGTAATCCTTTAGGTATATCAGCTAATTATGATAGATTACCTTTTGCACCTTATTTTGTATTTAAAGATTTAATAACTATATTTATTTTCTTTATAGTATTATCTATATTTGTATTCTTTATGCCTAATGCTTTAGGTGATAGTGAAAATTACATTATGGCTAATCCAATGCAAACTCCACCTGCTATAGTTCCAGAATGATACTTATTACCATTCTATGCTATATTAAGATCTATACCTAATAAATTATTAGGTGTTATAGCTATGTTTGCATCTATTTTATGTTTATTAGTAATGCCTATCTCTGATTTATCTAAATTAAGAGGAGTACAATTTAGACCTTTAAGTAAAATAGCATTCTATATATTTGTAGCTAATTTCTTAATATTAATGCAATTAGGAGCAAAACACGTTGAAACACCATTTATTGAATTTGGTCAAATTTCAACAGTTATATACTTTGGACATTTCTTTGTAGTAGTACCTGTAATAAGTATTATAGAAAATAGTTTAGTAGAATTAGCAACTAAAAAATAATTAATATTAATTATAATTTAAAATAATTATAAATTTATATTAATTTCTTATAAATTATATATTAATTTAATTTATAAAGAAATAAACAAATATTAAATTATTAATATTTAAGTATGTTAATTCAATGGTAGAATAGCGTACTACGGATACGTAAATATAAGTTCAAGTCTTATACATGCTTAAAATAAAAAAAAACATATATATATATATATGTAGTATGGATAAATCAAAAAAAAAAATAAATATATAAAATGAATTTTTCAATATTTTTATTTCTTATAGGAATCTTAGGATTTGTATTAAATAGAAAAAATATTATATTAATGTTAATATCAATAGAAATAATGTTATTATCAATAACATTTTTAATATTAATTAGTTCACTAAGTTTTGACGATATTTTAGGTCAAACATTTGCTGTTTATATATTAACAATAGCTGGAGCAGAATCTGCAATAGGTTTAGGTATATTAGTAGCATATTATAGATTAAGAGGTAGTATATCAATACAATATAAATAATGTATTTAACATTGATAATTTTACCCTTATTAGGTTCAATAGTTTCAGGTTTTTTTGGTAGAAAAGTAGGAGTTAACGGAGCGCATATAATAACATGTGGTTCAGTAATAACTACAACATTCTTAGCAATAATAGCTTTTTTTGAAGTAGGTTTTAATAATATACCTGTAACAATAAATATAGCTAGATGAGTAGATGTAGAATCACTATATGTATTATGAAATTTCAGATTTGATTCATTAACAGTATCTATGTTAATACCTGTATTAATAGTATCTAGTTTAGTACATATATATTCTATAAGCTATATGAGTCATGATCCACATAATCAAAGATTCTTTAGTTATTTAAGTTTATTTACATTTATGATGATAATACTTGTAACAGGAAGTAATTATTTTATAATGTTTGTAGGTTGAGAAGGTGTTGGTGTTTGTTCATATTTATTAGTAAATTTCTGATTTACTAGAATAGCAGCAAATCAAAGTTCTATATCAGCATTATTAACAAATAGAGTAGGAGATTGTTTCTTAACTGTAGGTATGTTTGCTATATTATGATCTTTTGGTAGTATAGATTATAGTACAGTATTTGCATTAGCTCCATATTATAATGAAAATATTATAACTTTAATAGGAATTTGTTTATTAATAGGTGCTACAGCTAAAAGTTCACAAGTAGGTTTACATATTTGATTACCTCAAGCTATGGAAGGTCCTACACCAGTATCTGCTTTAATACATGCAGCAACTATGGTTACTGCAGGTGTTTATTTATTAATGAGATCATCACCATTAATAGAATATAGTTCAACTGTATTAGTATTATGTTTATGATTAGGTGCTATAACTACAGTATTTAGTTCTTTAATAGGTTTATTCCAACAAGATATAAAAAAAGTTATTGCTTATTCTACTATGAGTCAATTAGGTATGATGGTAATAGCTATAGGTTTATCAAGTTATAATTTAGCATTATTCCATTTAGTAAATCATGCATTCTATAAAGCATTATTATTCTTAGGTGCTGGTTCAGTTATACACGCAGTAGCAGATAATCAAGATTTTAGAAAATATGGTGGTTTAAGAGAATTCTTACCTTTAACATATTCAGTTATGTTAATAGCTTCATTAAGTTTAGTAGCTGTACCTTTCATGACAGGATTCTATTCTAAAGATTTTATTCTTGAATCTTCATATGGTCAATTCTATTTATCAGGTACTATAGTTTACTTTGTAGCTACAATAGGAGCTATGTTTACAACACTTTATTCAGCTAAAGTATTATATTTAACATTCTTAGGTAACCCTAATGGTCCTTTATCTAATTATAAACATGCTCATGAAGGTGATTTATTCTTAACTTTACCTTTAATTATATTATCTATATTCTCTATATTCTTTGGTTATATAACTAAAGATATATTTATAGGTTTAGGTACTGGTTTCTTTGTTGATAATAGTTTATTTATTCATCCTAGTCATGAAATTATGTTAGATACTGAATTTGCTGTACCAACTTTCTTTAAATTATTACCTTTTATATTTACTGTGTCATTAAGTATAATTTCTGTTTTATTATCAGAATTTTTACCTCAATTATTAATGAACTTTAAATATTCAAGATTTGGTTATAATATATTTAGTTTCTTTAATCAAAGATTCTATATAGAATTATTCTATAATAAATATATTGTAGAAGGTGTTTTAAATTTAGGTGGTCATACTTCTAAGAGTTTAGATAAAGGTTCTGTTGAATTAGTAGGACCATATGGTTTAGAAAAAGGATTATTATCATTAAGTAATAGTTTAAATAAATTAAGTACTGGTGTTATAACTACTTATGCTTTATACATATTTATAGGATTAATATTCTATATGACATTACTATATTTCTCTTATAATGATAATAATTTATTTATATTAATAATATTTGCATTATTTGCATTATTAAATGATAAAAATAATTCATCATCTAATATTTTAAATAAATTATTTACAAAATTATTAGCATTATTTGCAAATATTAAATAAAGATTCATCATCTTTATTATGATAATCTAATAAATAATATATATTATTATATTATATATTATAACTTGTTAAATTTAAATATATCTTTTAACTGAATATGCTTTTATCTTCAATATTCTGTTTATTATTATCTAATGCTTTATCATTTAGACGTGATACAGCAATTCTTTATTCAAGAGTAGGGATAATAATATTATTTTATTGTATCTTTTTATCTTATAATAATTTATTTATAACATATTTAGATAATGGTATTGGGTTATTTGGAGGATTATTTTATACATCTTCTATAACACAAACATTTCATATATTAATATTTGTTATAAGTTTATTAATATTGAATATGACAGGATTTTATCCTAGAAAATTATTATCAAATGAGTACATGAGTTTTTACAAATTATTATTTACAAAATTACAATTTGTTAAAAATATAGCCGTATCAAATATAATATTAAAAAAAGGAGAACAATATACTATATTAGAATATACATTAATGTTATTATTTATTATAACAGGTAGTGTATTATTAATATCTAGTAGTGATTTAGTTTCTATTTTTTTATCTATAGAATTACAAAGTTATGGTTTATATTTATTATGTTCTATGTATAGAAATTCAGAATCTGCTACTTCAGCTGGTTTAACTTATTTCTTACTAGGTGGATTATCTTCTTGTTTTATTTTACTAGGTATTGCATTAATATATGCTAATTTAGGTGTTACATATTTAGATAGTTTTTACGTTATAAATAATTTAGCTGGTATTTTAAACCAACAAGAAATAACTTTATATATACCTTATTGCTTATTATTAATATCTATAGGATTCTTGTTTAAAATTTCAGCTGCACCATTTCATTTCTGATCTCCTGATGTTTATGATGGTATACCTACTATTGTAACTACTTTTGTAGCTATTATAGCTAAAATTTCTATATTAACTTTATTACTACAATTAGTTCATTATACTAATAGTATTTATATAACTACTCAATATACTTGAACAACAAGTTTATTAATAAGTTCATTATTATCTTTAATAGTTGGTACTGTTTTAGGTTTAACTCAATTTAGAATAAAAAGATTATTTGCTTATAGTACAATATCTCATTTAGGTTTTATGTTATTAGCATTAAGTATAAATAGTGTTGAATCTATACAAGGATTTATTTTCTATTTAGTACAATATAGTTTATCTAATTTAAATGCTTTCATTTTATTAATAGCTATAGGTTATAGTTTATATGCTTATAATGATAAAAATATAAATCATAGTAGTTTAATTGATAGAAAAAATTCACCTATACAACTTATAAGTCAACTTAAAGGTTACTTCCAAATAAATAGTATTTTAGCTTTAAGTTTAGCTATAACTTTATTTTCATTTGCTGGTATTCCTCCTTTAATGGGATTCTTTGCTAAACAGATGGTTTTCACTGCTGCTTTACAAGAAGGATTTGTTTTTATTACTCTTATAGGAGTATTAGCTAGTGCTATAAGTGCTGTATATTATTTAAATATTGTTAAAACAATGTTCTTTGATGGACATTCTTATTCATATTTAAATAATTTAAAAGATTTAAGTATTCCTGCTATTGTTTTACAAAAAAATAATATAGTACAAAAAATTTATTTTGATTCTAAATTTGCTTTATCTAGTTCTTTATCTATAACTATATCTATTTTAACTTTAATTATTCTTTTATTTATGTTTATGCCTAATGAATGATTACATATGTCTAATTTATTAGCTATTGTTTTATTTGTACCTGGTAGTATATAAATTATAAATTATAGATAAATTAGATTTTATTATAATAAAATTGGAATTATTAATTTTCTTATTTAATATTTTTCTTTGTTTTAATTTTAGGATTTGCTTTTTAATTAATTATTAAATACAATTAAAAATAAGTAAAAATTATACTACAATATAGATAATAGATTTTATCTATAAATTTGTTAATAAAAAATAATATATATATTTTTTTTTTACATATCTTTTAAAATTCAAAGGTAGAGCAGAATATTGTAAATATTCTGATAGATGTTGGATTCAATTTAAGGATGCAGTTAACAATGTATTAAAAACTATTGTTAACTACAATAAATAGAAAAAAAAATTACGATTAGTGAATCGTAAATAAATATATAAGTAATTATATTTTAATATTTATTTTAGGAGTTTGAGTAGAAGGTTCTGCGTTTCGATTGCAAATCGAAATAAAGGGATTCGAGTTCCCCGAACTCTTCAAAAAAAAAATATAAATATATATAATTATTAAATTATTATAATATATTTAATGAAAAAATTATAAATAATAAAATATATATTTATTAAAAATAAGAAATATATATAATATTAAAGAAAACTGCAAGTTGTTTAGATATACAATTATCTACAAAAATAAAATTTTATATAAATTGTTCTAATAATCATAAAAAAAAAAAATGTTAAGTATTATTTCAATCATTGAAGGATTATTATTAATTGTACCTGCTTTATTAGCTGTTGCTTTTGTAACTGTAGCTGAAAGAAAAACTATGGCTAGTATGCAAAGAAGACTAGGTCCTAATGCAGTAGGTTATTATGGTTTATTACAAGCATTCGCAGATGCAGCAAAATTATTATTTAAAGAATATATAGCACCAACACAAGCTAATATAATATTATTTTTCTTAGGACCAATGATAACTTTAATTTTTGCTTTATTAGGTTTCTTAGTAGTACCATATGGTTCTGGTTTATTTATATCTGATTATAGTTTAGGTATATTTTATATGTTAGCAGTATCATCTTTAGGTACATATGGTATATTATTAGCAGGTTGATCAGCTAATTCTAAATATGCATTTTTAGGTTCATTAAGAAGTACAGCTCAATTAATTAGTTATGAGTTAATATTAAGTTCTATAATATTATTAGTAATATTATTAACGGGTAGTTTAAATTTAATTACTATAGTAGAATCACAAAGAGTAGTAGATTTCTTATTACCTTTATTTCCTTTATTTATAATATTCTTTATAGGTTCTATAGCAGAAACTAATAGACCTCCATTTGACTTAGCTGAAGCAGAATCAGAACTTGTAAGTGGATTTATGACAGAACATTCAGCTAGTATTTTTGTTTTCTTCTTCTTAGCAGAATATTCTAGTATTGTATTAATATGTATATTAAATAGTATTTTATTTTTAGGTGGTTATTTAAGTATAATACCTGTAAATTTAATAATAGAAATATTAAATTCAGTATTTGGTATAGATAATTCTATATTAGAAAGTATATTTATTAATATAACATCATCTCCTTTAAATTTAGCTATAAAATCATCTTTTTTAATATTTACTTTTATTTGAGTTAGAGCTTCTTTCCCTAGAATACGTTTCGATCAATTAATGTCAGTTTGTTGAACAGTATTCTTACCATTAATTATAGCATATGTTGTATTATTACCTTGTGTTATATATGGTTTAGATGCTTTACCAACTCAAATATTATTATAATAAGAAAAAATTTATATAAGTAAAAACTATAAAAAAATATATATAAAATTATATTTAATTATATAATAATAAAAAATATAAATGGCTTTATGTCATAACTATAAAGTGTAACTTAATATATTTAAATATATTAAATAAGCAGAAATTAAAATAAATAAAAAATATATATATATAATATGTCATTATTATTATTAATAATTCCATTGATAGGGATAGGTATTGTAACCATAGAAGCAAATTTTGGTTTATCTATAATAAATAATATAAAAATAAAATCTATAGCTTTAACAACATCTATAGTAAATTTAATAGTATCATTAGTAATGTTTATATTATTTGATTTTAGTAGTAAACAATTTCAATTTATAGAAGAACATTATGAAATAAGTTATTTTGATATATATTTAGGTGTAGATGGTTTATCTATATACTTTATATTATTAACAACTATAATAATGCCAGTAGCATTATTATCAAATTGAAATACTATACAATCTAAAAATGTATTATCATTTGTAGTAATTATATTACTATTAGAAACATTATTATTAGGAGTATTTTTAGTTTTAGATATATTATTATTCTATATCTTTTTTGAAAGTATATTACCACCTTTATTTTTATTAATAGGATTATTTGGTTCAAGTAATAAAGTAAGAGCTAGTTTCTATTTATTTTTATATACATTATTAAGTTCATTGTTTATGTTATTATCTATATTAGTAATGTCTTCATTAATGGGTACAACAGATTTTGATGCATTAACAAAAGCAAATTTTAACTATATAACACAAATATTTTTATTTTATGGTATATTTATAGCTTTTGCTGTAAAAACACCAGTAATATTTTTAAATACTTGATTATTAAAAGCTCACGTTGAGTCACCATTATCGGGTAGTATAATTTTAGCAGGTATAGTTTTAAAATTAAGTTTATATGGAATATTTAGATTAATATTACCAATATTACCTAAAGCTTCTTTAAATTATACATATATTATATACGTAATAGGTGTTATAACTATAATTTATGCAAGTTTTAGTACATTAAGAACTATAGATATTAAAGAGCTTATAGCTTATTCATCTGTATCTCACGCAGCTGTTTATTTAATAGGTGCATTTAGTAATACTATACAAGGTATTGAAGGTTCAATACTTTTAGGTTTAGCTCACGGTTTTGTATCACCAGGATTATTTATTTGTGCAGGAGGTATTTTATACGATAGATCTTCTACTAGATTAATTACATATTATAGAGGTATGGCTCAAGTTATGCCTGTATTCTCTATATTATTCTTTATACTAGGATTAGGTAATATGGGTACACCATTAACATTAAATTGATTAGGTGAATTTATGTCATTATATGGTGCATTTGAAAGAATGCCTATATTAGGTATATTAGCTAGTACTTCTATAATTTTATCAGCTGCTTATACTATATTTATGTATAATAGAATAGCTTTTGGTGGTTCTTATTCAGTATATTTTGTAGAAAATATAGGTGATGTAACTAGAAGAGAGTTTATATTATTATTAGTATTTGTAGTATTAACTGTATTATTTGGTATATATCCTGCACCAATATTAGATGGTTTACATTACTCAGTTTCTTCTTTAATTTATAGTATAAATTAAGAATAATAATAATATATATTAAACATAATATATATTTTTATATATAATATTATAATAAATAATATTATAGAATATTGATTTCTTACTAGCTCAATGGTAGAGCCGAATACTTCTAATATTTTGATCCGAGTTCGAATCTTGGGTAAGAATTTTTATAAAAATATAATATTTTTATAACATAGCTTTTATAGCTCAATGGTAGAGCGGGATACTGTTAATATTTTGATAGATGTTCGATTCATCTTAAGGGCTTAACAATTACATATATATATACGTATTCTTAGAATCTTTATGAGTCGTGATACGTATTAAGAAAAGTATCTTAAACAATTTTAAATAATCAAATATGCCACAATTAGTACCTTTCTTCTTCGTAAATCAAGTAGTATTCGCATTTGTTATATTAACAGTGTTAATATACGCATTTACTAAATTTATTTTACCTAAATTTGTACGTATTTTTATATCACGTATTTACATAAATAAATTATAAATAAGAAAACAAATTATATTTATATATAATACATATTTAAAAAATTTTATATAGTAAAATTATTACTATAATAACTAAAATTATAATAATAATTTATATTATTATTATTAAATCTCATATTAGAGTTTCATATAGAAAATATTAATTTCCCATATATATGGGCACAGATTTAAATATATTTTAACAAATAATTATATGCGTCATTTAGATTTTGTATTAAGTCCATTAGACCAATTTGAAGTTAGAGATTTATTCTCAATAAATGCTAACTTATTAGGTAATTTACATCTATCATTAACAAATATAGGTTTATATTTATCAATAAGTATATTTTTAATATTAACATATAGCTTATTAGCTACAAATAATAATAAAATTATACCAAATAACTGATCTATAAGTCAGGAAAGTATGTATGCTACAGTTCATGGAATAGTAGTAAATCAAATTAATGCAAATAAAGGACAAATGTTCTTTCCTCTTATGTATGTATTATTCATATTTATATTAGTAAATAATTTAATAGGTTTAATACCATACAGTTTTGCATCAACTGCTCATTTTATTTTAACATTCTCAATTAGTTTTACTATTGTTTTAGGTGCAACTATATTAGGTTTCCAGAGACACGGTTTAAAATTCTTCTCATTATTTGTACCTTCTGGTTGTCCTTTAGCTTTATTACCTTTATTAGTTTTAATTGAGTTTATTTCATATTTATCTAGAAATGTTTCTTTAGGATTAAGATTAGCTGCAAATATTTTAAGTGGTCACATGCTTTTAAGTATTTTAAGTGGATTTACTTATAATATAATGACAAGTGGAATAATATTCTTTATATTAGGATTAATACCTTTAGCATTTATTATAGCATTCTCAGGTTTAGAATTAGCAATAGCGTTTATTCAAGCTCAAGTTTTCGTAGTTTTAGCCTGTTCTTACATTAAAGATGGTTTAGACTTACACTAATTTATTATAATATTTTAGTTTTATTTTACATAATAATAATATTATTATGTAAATATATACAATATATTTTTTATTACTAAAAATATAGAAAAATTATATAGTTTTATATTATAAAAAACTATATAATAAAAATTAACATAATGTTAAACACTTAGAAGATATAAATATTACATTATAATTCTTAGAGTTATAATAGGAAAGTCCAATACTTATTAAGCATACTTTAAAAATATAATTAAACATTATAATAATATAAGAATTTAAACAGAAACTAAAGGTTATAAAAAAAAATAATTTCGAACATTAATCCTATGCTTAGTTTTATTTTTTAGAAATATAAAATTTAAACAGAAACTAGCTTATTTATATCTTAAACTAAGACAAAAAAAAAATAAAAAATTATAAAAATTATACAACAATATAGGTATTAGGTACCAAAAAAAAAATTAAAGAGTTTGATGATGGCTCTAACTGAACACTGTCCAAGTACTTGACACATGCTAATCGAACGACTATTTAGGTTATAGTAAAAAAATTACATTCCGCTTTTAAAAATTAATTTTTATAAGCGTTTATAAATAAGTAGTAGTGGTGTACAGGTGAGTATAAGATAAATTGGCTACCTTAAACTAAGGGAAAAAATCCCTTATATATAAAAGGTCTAAAAATCCGGTTTAAGATGAAAATATTTATCTCGGTGAGTAGTAGGAAAGGTAATGACTTTTCTAGCAATAACCGTAGTCGTAACTGGAAAGTTGATCGACCACATTGGGTCTGAAAAAACCCCAATGCTTTTATGTACAGCAGTGAGGAATATTGGTCAATGGCCGCAAGGCTGAACCAGTAACTTGGAAGAATGTAAGTGTATTTGTATAAATACAATAGCGATTAATTCGCATAAAATTCTAAATAGATAATATATAATGACCATATCTATTTATAAGTCTTGACCAAACTACGTGCCAGCAGTCGCGGTAATACGTAGAAGGCTAGTGTTAGTTATCTTTATTGGGTTTAAAGGGTATGTAGACGGTAAATAAAACTTAAAAAGAGTACTTATTTTCTAGAGTTATATATGAGAAGGAAGAATTCCTGGAGTAGAGATAAAATTCGTTGATACCAGGAGGACTGTCAACGGCGAAGGCATCCTTCTATGTAATAACTGACGTTGAGATACGAAGGCTTGGGTAGCAAACAGGATTAGATACCCTAATAGTCCAAGCAGACAATGATGAATGTCATATGTTAGAGAAATTTAATGTATAAACGAAAGTGTAAGCATTCCACCTCAAGAGTACTATGGCAACATATAAACTGAAATCATTAGACCGTTTCTGAAACCAGTAGTGAAGTATGTTATTTAATTCGATGATCCGCGAAAAACCTTACCACAGCTTGAATAACAGTTATAAAAAATTGTTACAAGCGCTGCATGGCTGTCTTTAGTTAATGTCGTGAGATTTGGTTAACTCCTTTAATTAACGAAAACCCTTACTTTATTTATTTATATAAAGTGGTTCGCTACTACATTGGATTGATAATAGGGATTAAGACAAGTCATTATGGCCTAAATGCTGTGGGCTATAGACGTGCCACATACGCCTTTACAAAGGGATGCGATATTGTGAAATGGAGCTAATCCCCAAAAAAGGAAATATTATGGATTGTAGTCTGTAACTCGACTACATGAAAAAGGAATTACTAGTAATCGTGAATCACCATCGTCACGGTGAATTTTATCTCAGTTAGGTACTAACCACTCGTCAGGCGCTGAAAGAAGAAGATGCAGTAAGTTTGATTTTTTCTGTGTAATATTATATATAATTAGGTATATAAGTATACAGGAAAGTTTTCGTATGCAAAACTTTAATTGGTGTTAAGTCGAAATAAGGTTCGTGTAATGGAAATTGCACGGGGAATATAAACATTAAAAAAACTAAAAAAATATAGATACCAGTAATTACACATCTGTGTCGTTATTTTTTCATCACGCGGCGTTATGCCGCGGGATTTTATCTTTATAAGGTATATTGGAATAATCTCCAACTGGTTCAAATCCAGAAAAAGATAAAAAATAATATATATATAATATATATTATTTGTCAGGAAGGGTCCGTTTGTTGGTTTACGGGTTGAGCTGTAAACTCAATGGCTATAGGCCATCGAAGGTTCGATTCCTTTTCTTCCTAATTAGAAAGTTATCTAACCCTATCTTGATATTTTATTGTTTGTATAATATGATAATAGATTTTTTTTTTAATTTATGAATAATATTTTTTTATTAAATGATTATATAACTAATGGATTTAGAATAGAATTTGTAGATATTATTTATATAGTATCTATATTATTAGGTGCATTAACTATATTATGTAGAAATCCTATAGTATCAGTATTATTTTTAATAGGTTTATTTGTTAATGTGGCATGTTTATTAATTTTAGTTGGATATCATTTCATAGGTTTAGCTTATATATTGGTATATGTAGGTGCAATATCTATTTTATTTCTTTTTATATTAATGTTAATTAATATTAGAATATCTGAACTTTTAAATGAAAATAATAATGATATACCTTTAGCTATATTTATAGTATTATTATTTAGTTATATAATAGGACAAGTAATACCTACAAATTTAACAGATAATACTATACTATCTAGTTTATCTAATTCATTTTCAGAAGTATATAATGTACAATTAGATAATGAATTATTTAATATAGTAGATTTAAAACAACAAATAGGTTATGCAAGTAGTAATGCTTGAGATAGTTCTTTATTAGAACCAACACATATAACTAGTATAGGAAATATAATGTATACTAGTTATTCTATGTGATTAATAATAAGCTCTATAATATTATTATTAGCTATGGTAGGTGCAATTGTTATTACAATAAAACAAAAATAAAATTTACCTCTTAAATAGTTACATAAAATTTTATGTAAAAAAGTCTAATGAAATCTTAAGCTTTAACATTAAATAATCAAAATATGATAAATTCAAAAAGAAATTTTCAACATCATCCTTTTCATTTAGTTTCACCATCACCCTGACCATTATATACTAGTGTTTCATTATTTGAATTAACAACAGCTGCAGTTTTATTTATGCATGGATTCCCAGGATTCCAGTATTTAGTAATATTAGCTATAATAAGTGTAGCATATGTAGCGGGTTTATGATTTAGAGATATAATATCAGAAGGTACTTACTTAGGTAATCATACTAATGCAGTACAAAAAGGATTAAATTTAGGAGTAGGTTTATTCATTATTTCTGAAATTTTCTTCTTCATATCAGTTTTCTGAGCATATTTCCATAGTGCTATATCACCAAGTATAGAAATAGGTACACAATGACCTCCATTAGGTATACAAGCTGTAAATCCTTTTGAATTACCATTATTAAATACTATAATATTATTATCATCAGGTGTAACAATAACATATGCTCATCATTCATTAATTCAAGGTAATAGAAAAGGAGCTTTATATGGAACAGCTGTATCAATATTATTAGCTGTAATATTTACTTTATTCCAAGGTGTTGAGTATTCAGTATCTTCTTTCACTATTTCTGATAGTGTTTATGGTTCATGTTTCTACTTAGGAACAGGTTTCCACGGTTTACACGTTATTATAGGAACAGCATTCTTAGCTGTAGGATTATGACGTATGGCAGCATACCATTTAACAGATCATCATCATTTAGGTTACGAAGCAGGTATATTATAC